GGGTGGGACTAATCGGTATACCTTCCCTGTGCTTCCAGCTTCCTAAGTGAGTTTGCTTCTCTCTCCTAGGATCCATCTCTCTTCTAGTCTAGCTTCCGCTTACACTGATTCTTCCACTCCCATATGGGCAAGAGCTCCTTCTCTTTTTGCCAAAGACTCGCCTTTCTTCTTTTCTGGCGGGATATTCAGACGGGGACTGAGATGAATAGCTCATCCTATAGTGAGCTGCTGAAAGACGTGCAGTTAGCCAACGCGAGTCATCAGTATGCAGGGAAGAGGGTAGGTTAGCATATATAAAGGACGTGAGATTGAAGCAAGAATAAAAACCTTCCCCTTCCTATGCAAGCCTTCTTAGCTAATGGAGACAGAACCTTAATCGAATGGCCAAGCTAAGAAGAATCGAATCATCGCCCGAGAGAAAGGGCCTTAATCTTATCTTATCTTAATTAGGGCTTTCTTTCCCTAGCTTGGTTATGGGGCAGTGACCGAGTGACCCAAAGTGTATCTAGTAATTATGGGGTTTGGGGTGTTCCCATTGGGCTTTTGATGGAAAAGGAATAGAAGAAATCTCTCTTCGATCCGATGAGCGAAGGGATCCGGATCGGTGAATGACCTGTTTTTCATTCATAATTGGGTGATTCTCCAATGTAGTTTTTCGACGAATGGCTAGTATTTCCTTCCTATTTAGTGATTCACTGATCTCTTTTACTGATGAGATCAAGTTCCGAGTTCTGAGTCTTCTGAGCTACCAGTCTCTACTGGTGGGTCTCTCTCTCAGGATGTGCTTCCAAACCCCTCTATCTCCTCTCGTTAGGCCTCGTTCACCAATGTCAACAAGAGTGGTACTCTTTAGGCCGGGTGGATGGGAGTGATTCAAAGAGACTTCGGGATAGTATCGAAGACCGGGGTCTCATTCAGTACTTGGGGTATGACCTTCCTCGTAACATTCGTCCTCAGCAATCAACGCAAGAGCGCACCGGCTCAAGATCTCTATTCCATTTTGATTCCCACCAAAGAAGCAGAGGTCCCAAACTAACATTGTGACTGCTAGCATTTTTTAGTTTATCGCAGCAGGAGCCCTCCACTTCTCATTCCATTTATAGCACAAAGCCAACAAGCTGAGCTTCCAAGATCTCGTAGTGATCACCTCAGTCCACTACCTTTTTTTTAACTCCACCCGAGACGCTCAAAGCTTTCAAGTGAAGGGTATACCCCCCGTGGAAAAGAGATCAGCTCCTCAAAAAGACCAATTTCGAGCACAAGTAGGCGGAACGAAAGATTGATCTGCTCGATCAGAGGGAGATCAGGTTTGCACCTCCACCCACTTATGGGAACCGAACTCTTTCACGCACTTAGAATAGAAAGTTAGCACACTTCTAAAGGTTTGCCTCGGTCTAGCCGTGTTGCGGATCAGCTAGCACGCTTTGGTTCTCCTGTTAGTGGAAAGCTTGAACCCTAGTCTCTCTCCTTAGAGGCATCCTTCTACATCTTATTACATCTTCTTTCTCTCGTTGGTTAGGGGATTTAGGATATAGGATAGTTGGGTCCTAGTCATCCTCTGGGAAAGGAACTACAACCTCAGCCCGTTCCCTTGTTTAAAAGCTAGCTTCTGCTTTCTATTTTGATGGCTCAGCTGAGGCCTCAGATTCGGCTTTCTCTTATGCTGATTAAGCTTCCTCCGAACCAACAATTGCAACTTAAGCTGCTAGCCTAGCTCTTGGCCTGAGCCCACTCACCCCCCTTGAATAGTGGTGGGTAAAACAACCAACTCGTTAAACTGACCTATGTCACCATTGAAGAACTGGAAAACCCACATTGAAAAGGCAGGACTCCTGTCATATACGATGCAAACCTAGCGTTTACCTCGCTATGCCGCCCTTCTTCTCTTGTTTCAGCATCTCTTTCGGTTGATTGTCCAGTTGCGGATTTTCCAGTTAAAGCTGCTGATGCCCTATCCTCCTGACCCAGGGGTTTGGAAAAACAAGCATACTTGTTTTTTCCTTCCCCACCCCCTCCGAATCTAGGACAGTGAAAAAATGAGTCTTCCGAGCCCCCTATGTTGTAGTGGTTGGGGCTGCTTCCCCTTCATCCAATACCGGCTGCTCTTATTCTCATCGAGATTACCATGTCATGAACTGGATTTGAACCAGCACCTCTGGGATTTGCCCAGCGAACTTCCTTTATTCTGATTGTGACTTTCTTTGTTTACCTGGTTCTCCACGAATAGATACGTCCGGGGTCGATCGAAAAAGATCAACGAGGGCTCTTTTTGAATGAATCCTGCCTTCCTACCCCACTCAATCGTTTACACCGATGTATCGTACTCGCTCTCCTTCCCCCTGGTTCTCCCCCAAAGCGTTCTTATCCCTTAAACATCATGCGCTTTCCAATTCCAATAGATTCTAAAATTGCGAGGGGTGCCCTCCCTCCTCCTCGCTGTCTCCACCCGGATATCCATATATTAATATATAAAATTAGCAATCTTAGACAATTCTTTTGA